GGATCGGAGTCGGTCTTGGATTGGATTTCTTTTCTGCTGGTGAGGAAAGGTCGTGCAATCGCAGAGGGGCCCTAGCCCGCTGAGAAGAACAAAAATGGATCGGCGCAGTAAAGGTACCAAGCTGTGTCATCCGCCGCAGTGGCAGTGTACCGGCCCATACCATAGGAGCTTAGCTTATTCCAAAGCATGGGCATACTGACCTAGCCATTCTGGGATTCATTGTGGAAACTTGACTGTGTATGCATTTGGGAATGGTATCTACCGCTTTCTCGCTCCATTTGTCAAGCCTTATTTCTATCGCATTGAATAAGATCTCTCTGCCCTTCTGTAAGCGACTATCTTATCCCGTTCCTTTATCTTTCTTGATTTCAATGTCTCCTTCCTGATCTTACTAGCCTAGGTAAAGAACTAATCTATAATGGAGGGAAAGCCTAGCTTGAAGCTTCGTAAGCTCACCCTTAGTATAAGAACTAAGAAATTACCATCCATTAGCGCTTTCGCTTAGTCAAGGGCTAGTACGGGCGCTGACCCTCATCTCGGCCAGTTCTCCCATCTCAGGATGCAAGCAAGCCTTGCGTGAGCCGAACATGGTGGGATCAGTCACATGTCCAGATTTCCTTTCTAAAGTCAAGGAGAGTGAGCTATTATTAGCAAAGTTTGTAAACTGCTCTAGTAATATAAGTACTGGAATCGTCCCTGCTGAGGATATTATCTGAACCTAGTTCTTCTTCATTCCTTTCTTCAAAGCTATCGATAGCAGAAAAAAAGAAAAGCATACAGATTCCATTCTTACGAATAAAGACTGCCACAATCATCAGTCCTTAGAAGAAGAAAGGCTAATTAAGTAATCATTCGAATTTGAAAGATAGCCCCGACGCCCAAGCATGAATAGCGGACGGGGAGGGAGAAGTCCTCACTGAGACTCACTTCTCTTCTTTCTACACTCTCTGATCACCGGCCCCCCGCCTTTTCACTTCTAAGCCGATGGAAGGTAGAGGGAAGCCGTCGCCTTCCCCCTCTCCCCACCACAGGTTTCTCCTGCGATTTAGATTTACTGAACCTGGCATGAGGATTAGTTTTCCAATGTATATGTCTTAGTTGACAAAGCTGTTTACGTAATAGGCTGCTGGCTAGAAACATAGGAATTTGGAATGTTGAGATGACTGGTACGGTACGTTTCTCGATACACTCGAGTAGATGCTTTCAACAAGCCCCACTCACAGATAGCTAATGAGCTAGCTCTTTTAAAAAGAAACCAGCAATACTGGATGCGATGTTTGGAACAAAAAGACAACCAAAGGTTCCCGAAATGTTCGCAAATGACTTGTCATATGGCCGTACAGAAGAACAAGCAGAAATGTCCCAAGCAGAACGACCATGCCCGGAAACCACAGGTGGCGTGGAAGACTGGTTCCCGAATTAGTCGAAAGCGAAAATAGAGAGTCCCAGAAAGAGAAAGTCAAGGGTGAGGAAGGAAAAAGGGTGCCGGTCATGGGCAAGGTAGACAATCGATATATAGGAGTGGTGAATCCCATGCTTAATACACTATACTCCTTAACAAGGGAAGCTGTCCAAAACGCTACATGGCCCAAAGATCGTCTTCCAACTCAATTCGAAGACCTGATAACGGCATCATCTACATGCTGACCTTTCATATTCTCACTACTTGGTTGGAAGATTAGCCAACTTCGGAGAAGAATGGCAAAGGGAACTCAAAACCACAGAATGAAGGAAGCAGTAAGGAAAGGAGAAATGTATGAAAATAACCACACCTCCCTGCACTCGGCTTGCCCTACCGTGTCCTTATAGGGTCTGAGTGACTGTCAAATGGGTAGCCCCGAACCTATCCATATAGAGTCCTTTCGGAACCAGGGTCCGTAGGAGTCGCAACTCCGTGAGTGAAAGCCTCTCCCTCACTTCCCGATTTTGCAATAAAGCGAAACGTGGTTAGCAGCCGGGACCGTTCCAACCATTTCCATTTTCGGCTCGAGTTCCAGTTTCAGCTATCAAGCTATATATTTTCTTTTTTAACTGGATTTTTTAACTTCACATATAGCTCATCAGCTTGTGACTTCGCACTTTCAGTTTCGAGATTGGGAATCGACAGAACTGCCCTTTCTTAATTAGAAAGGTTATTTAGGTAGCTTAGCTGGTTAGATTTACTGAAGGCAATTCAATCGCTGAACGTTCCTATCTAAGAGTTTCCACTACTTGCCCGCCTCTTTCTTTGTCTTTTGCCTTTGTCTGGTCCGGTAGAGCTACTAAAGTGAGTAGGAGCCTTTTCCTTTCGCTAGCGACTGAACCAATCTTAGCAGCATTAGATTGGCACCACCAGCAGCAGGGGAGGGAACGGAAACGAACTCCTTGCATGCGAGCTACTTTAATAGATATAGGCTTTCTGTTGATCTTTTCGCTTTTGTTGAGGATTCCCCCCTAACCCTAAGACTGTATGTTCCTTTTAGGCTGGAGTAGTCTTCCATCTGCGGTTGATCTCTCACTGTCTAAGGTTGAAACTGACCCCTGATCATTGCTCGACTCGATGGGTACTTATACTGGTTTGCCGGATAAGCTCTTGTTTTTCTTTCAGGAGTTGGTTGGTGGCATGGACACCTATTTTTTTTATTTAAAGTCTTTTTTTTCTTTCAGTTGCTTAGCGAATCCGCGAAAGCAGTGAGTTAACTGGGCGTAATGGAATTCTGAGCCGATAGGTGGAAGTATTCCAGGTGAGTGAATGTTAGCGAACTACGAATTACCTTCAAATCTTGAGCTAGTTGACAAGGTAGAAGTTCTTGCTTCTGATGAGCCCCTAGACGGCACATACGAGTAGGCGAACCAGTGGAGAAGAGTTGAATCGATACTCGACAGAGTTCCAAGTTCACAGGAGCCACGTGCCCAAGACAAATTTTTATCAAACTCTGCCCATAGCAAGGGGCTCGGTGTGCTGATCTATGAAGTTGGGGCCAATCGAGAAAGATTTTCGAAAAATGCTTGAAAAAAACGAAATTAGTAGATAGGATGGAAATAAGGAGATCCATAGCTAGACTTCCGCTGATCATTGAAATGAAATCTCACAAAAGACCTGTTTTCTCGCTGGTAGCTTTGTTGGGAAATGCTAATCCTGGTGGAGGGTTGGAAAAAAGAGGCGACGAGAGGTGCTAACCCGGCCACCAACAGGGTAGGATGGACGGTACGGTTATAGGGTCGAATCCTTGCACCATTCTTGTGGATCATCTGGTGTGCTTAGCGCATGATGGGAATAAGAAGAATAAAGAAATATCAACAGGATATGGAAATCGTTGAATTCGGGCCCTTCGGTTGAGATCTGAAAGACCTCGAGATTCACCGAACAAAGACCGGAACCTTATTACAAAACTCAATGAGCAGAACGCTTCGGAATGGGATCAAAGCTCGACGAACCCATCATAGCTTAACTATTGACCTGTAACGTTTTTTCCATAAGATAAATGGGGTTATGGTGCTGACTTAGATGAGTGGAAAGACTACGACATCCAACCGGCGGTAGATCGAGATTGGGGGTGCAATATTCCCTTGTTGACTCCCTGTCAGCTCCCTTCAACCATACATATATCTTAAATCTAGCTGGGTGCATGCAGACGTTTGCGGACATCACCTATGGTGAATTTCCCGAAGCACATCTCGTTGGATGGATGTCGTTGCCGCGAAGTGAGCTGGGCCACCTTCTGAGCGTAAGTGCCTTTGTAGCCTAGATCGTGCTCAGCTGGATAGGTTCTTACTCTTACTTACGGATCGAAATAACAAAAGAAAGAACTAGAGCCCTGCTGTTCTAAAGCACAAGTAAGGGCTTTTTTGTTCTACCAGAGAGAGTCTATTCTCACACTGAATCAATCATTCGAAGGGTCGGGGAAGGAAGCGATGATCGGTCTTTATAGGAATTTATATTTATAGGGAATCTGTGCTTACTAAGCCTTTGTTTGAAGGACCGGTCTGAAAGTGCAAGACTAGCTGGACCCGGACTGACTAATCGCTAAGAGCTCGTCCCGAGAGAACTCTCAGTACGGCATTCAGTAAGAAGTTAGCCAAGTTCTGTTAGCCGTTACGTTAGGGTGACTCGAGAAAGTTTGAATTGAAAGGGAATTCCGATAGCCCTTAAGCTTCAAGCCGTGAAGGAGGAATCCGAGTTACATCCTCTTAAAATAAGGAAGATAGTTCATCAGCGCTTTCAGTAACTAAGAGTCAATCAGGTGCGTAATCAAGCTCATCTCATTACTTAGGATAGAACTCTCTCACTCTCCTATCTGGATTCTTTGCTTAGTCAGAGTTGAATCTTATAATAAGGACAAGAAAGACTGGCATTCAGGTAAGGCATGATTCGGAAGATAGTGAATCTCTCCTTACTTGACTCTAGAAAGCTCTTTCTTTGCAAGTGGCAAGCAAGACTATGGTTAGAGGGAAGGAATAAGCAAGAAGGCAAGCATTAGTCTATGCAGTCTAGAATAGCTGTCTGTATAGCGCCAGTCTGCTATGCTAGTGAGTATCCTTAAATAATCTAGGGCCAAGCGTGCCAAGTAGCTCCCATAAGCTATTAGAGTAGCTCCTCTATCTAAGGTAAGCAGAGATCTTCCGATACCCCTTCTACGCTTGGGAAAGGGATCGAACGAGAAGCTTTGGCATGAAGTACGCGTGGGAGGCATTCAATAAGCATGGCATTGAACTAAATCCGCTGCATCTACAACCGCTGTTTTCTGCTGTGCAAGTGCAATATCCACTCCTATCTTTAGCTGGATTCTAACCTGTCAAGCAAGTGAAGTGAGCCGAGGAAAGGCAGTGAAGGTTCGACTCCGTTCGGGTGGGTGAAAGCCCTGGGTTGCGTAGAGAAAGGATAATCCATTTTTTAACCAAAAAGACCGACTTTCCTCAAAGGAAGCCGCTTAACTGATTTAGTTTAGGCTCTCATCGAGACCAGGCGATGAAGTAGCGGGCGAAAGACGAAAGGCATAGTTGAAAAAGGCTATTGCTGCTACTTTTTTGACTCTTAAAAGAAGAGTTCCGTGACTTCTGTGTAGCCTATGCGAAGCAAGCTCCAAAGTAATGGAGTTTCAGATAAGAATTCCATTCACCAACCCAATCTAGAATAGATAGAACGAAAAAAACTACTACGTACGATTGATTCGCTAGCGAAGAATCTTCCAAGCCCTAAGCGAGCTGAGAAGAAAGCAGCGCTTCTTTTAGCCTAGGTCAACCATTCCTTGAGGGGTTCTCTGAAGAGAAGGCCTTCATGGAGGCACATCTCGCTCTTTTATTTCTTTATGATAAATAATCATGAGAGTTCAGTTCCAAGTAAGCATGTAAGCAAGCAGTAAGTACAGCGTGAAGCAAGTCAAGGCATGGGCTTTCCTTTAACAGAAAGAAATGGAGTAAGGGACGATTCTAGATAACCTTGTTCTTTCAGGATGATATAGACAATAGGTAGTTGTCGTAAGAAAGCAGGAAGGAAGAGAGGACAGGGGCGCTTTCGAATCAAGTGGGAAAGGCATGGTTTCCACTACAATAGAAAGGGCTCTTCTTGCCTTTCCTTCCCTATTGCTACTCCTACTCCTAGCCTCCACAGAAGACTTGCTACCGCTATCTTGGGATAAATGCTATTTCCTAATTCCAATGCCTTACTTCCTTCCCGTTCCATGATTTGCTTTATCCTAGGGTCGCAAAAACCCATTGTAGCTTGTCTGGCTGGAAGTGACATGTTCCTCTTCAATGTTAATGTCATCATGTGAAAGGGGTTGCGGGGAGCTTTTGTAATAAAGAATCCCCTTTTGCCCCTTATTTCTTGGCTTAACGACAAATGTCTTTAGGTTTTCGACATTTGACACCTGGACCTTAGTCAGAGGTGCAGTAACCCTTTCTGGCAGCTTTGGTTGACTCTGAGAAGGAGGACTTGGCTTCGGTAGTACCTCATCATCGTCTGACCCAGAGTCGCTTCCCCAATACGGGTCCTTTAACCGGTTTTGAAGACCGCTTAGGACTACTCTTAGGCTTCTATTCTTTCTTTTTTCCGGACTGGGGTGTGGATGTAGATGTAGATGTCGCCTCTTCACTATCGACGAAAGATTTTTCGTCAGCATAGTGTGATTCTTTAACTGAGAATTAAGTCACCATCTTCTGATCACCATCTGCTTTGTATTTGAAGCACTGATGAAAAGTGGAGGGGACAACATAGTTGTTGTGAATCCAGGGCCTCCCGAGCAAAGCTCGGTACGATGCGGACACATTCCTTGTATTAGAGGAGTTGGACCCTGAGACTGGTATCAAACCAGAACTGGACTTCTCGGAAATTTACCTCGATTAGAGTTTTTCTGCCCGTCTATTCATATTATCAAATCACTTTCCGGAAAGATGATTCCATATCAGAGTGAAGAAAGGAGCAATGAAGCAGTTCCTATATACATACGTTATTGGAAGATAGGGAGGTGTTTCAGACTCATCAAAGTAAGCAACGAGTACTAGTTCAATGAAAGCGACAATGGATGAGGTCTAACAGAAGGAGAAGGTCCGTCTTTGCGCGAGTCAGGTATGAGCCCACTTCATTAAATATCAGGAGATGAGCCGATGACAAAAGAGTTGAGTTCGCAGCTAACGGCACAGAAGTTCCGAGGCCAAGAGTTGACACCGCTTCTTGACTTCAGACTTCATTGACGAGTCCGGCAAGAGAAAGAGAACTCTTTCAGACCCTTAGTTTCAAGACTCTGGCTTTCAGTCTTCCATTTCCAGGTGAGTGTGCGTCGAGATGACTTCTGTCAATAGGCAACTGCCACTCTATTACGCAACCTCACTCCAGTAGCTGTCGTAGTTGAGGACATAGCTACGAGAGAAGAGCAAGAGGACCTTGCCAATGTCTTGACCTTCATCAAGCTGAGGCGCAAGTCAAATCCGAATAAGCGGCTTTATCTCTTGATCTACGATATTGGACTCTCGGGAGTTTGACACAGCCATTAGAGGGGCATGACAGCAGATAGGGACTACCCGCATGGATGAGTTATCGCATTATTCACCCGCCATGAAAAAGAAGCCATAGCTAGAGAAGAGGAAGAATCCAGCCCACTAGTAGTACTCATCCCTCCGACGCCGCGGAACAGCTTCCTATTCCGTGAAAAGTGAGATCGGATTACCCAACTGACTAGGTTGGTTTACGGAGTGTTGGAATAGCTAAAGCCCACTCCGCCCAGGGTCTTCGTCTCCCGGCCCGGCACGCGTTGATATCTTTAGGAGGCCGGATCAACCGCCTTTATCGGGCTTGGGGCCGTCCCCAGAACAGGTTTGAACACCTGCTCTGATTCTGCCAGCTGAGAATTCGACCAGGTTAAGGACGCGTGCTGATTTCGCTAAGACCAGGAAACTTTGCGTAACGGCTCCAGCCGTTAGAGCCGAGTTGTACCTACTTTGCTCCCAGTCACGAGAGGGTTTCGAACAACCGATACCGCATTTGAGCCTTGAAGCTCGCGGGTCGTCTATCGTGCGAGTCGTTCTCTATTCGGGCGTCAGAACAATAACGAATGGGAGCTATCGCACAACTGAATTTGCCATTTCTAAATGAGAGGCTTCCGTCATCATCTTATGTAATTACTAAATAGAATAGCTTCCACCACTAGTTTGAAAGCGACGATGGGTGAGTTCAGTACCAGCTGTATATAGTCAACAGAATGGGTTATTAAGAATAAGAGATAGGGGTATATATAACACCAGTCATCTCTCTCATCGGGATTGGAAACCATATCAGCCCCTTCCCTCGCACCTGCGGCCAAAGAAGATAAGAAAGCAGCGGATAGAACTGCACCAGAAAGAAAATCCAGTACGAAAGCCCAATGTATTGAAGCGCAGGAACCGGCGGAGACATGACTTCTTTCTCCGTGTTTCACAAAAACCAAATCCTCAGTTGGCTAGACTGATCTACTCTTCGTTTGAATAACCTCGGTGATCCGAACAGCCCAGAGATTTAGGCCTCTGACATCGGTTGTCTCCTTTTCGACGCCGTCATCTTACTACGGTTGTCTGGACTCAACCCGCTCCCACTTTCGTGTTTACCCTGTCAACAAAAGTTGCTGCAGTCTTACCTTGAGACAGGTCAGAGCGCTGTGAATTTCGTCCTACTCAGGGAATGGAACGTAATGGTCCCCCACAGGAAGGAAGGAAGGGAGGGGCCAGGTCGTTACTACTTTGTCTCACTAGCCACAGTGAGGTTTGGTGCAACCGCTAAACCAAGTCGGGCTTTTAACCCAGTCTGTGCGCTGTGCTCGATGTATGTGTCTTTGTTCAGTGCTCAATGGAGCTGCGAGCTAGGGCCAGAGACGGGTAGCGGTTACCTTTGCCTCGAGCCACGGAGCTGTTGGACCAACCTCTTCTGGAGCCAGCTTTGAACTGCGTGTAGACGTGGGCCAGTGATACCACCTCAAGCGACAGCGCAGGTTCCTTTCCTTTCTCTACGCAATTTCGGAAGATAGGATTCACTCACAGGAAGAATGAAAGTGAAATTTTTTTTGAGTTCAAAGAAGATCGCCTTAACCTATATTCTTTATATCTTTATATTTATATAAGGAAGGGCTCTTTTCTTCCACCGGAAAGGAGTCAGGGCCTACCGATCGATGGACTACTTGTAAGTAGCTAGTGGCATACTCTAATCCGATCTTATTAAACAAGGACGAATGGCTTCCCGAGTCCTGTCTCTGGCGACGGTTTCTTCGATCTTGGAATGTTTCAGAAAACCCTAGCCTTTGCTTGAATTTGATACGACGATCGGGAAATCAGTGGCGTGTAAATGCCTCTGTGACATAGCTGAAAAGAGGCATTTACACACCCCACGCTGGATTTACAGATTGTACCGGTTAGCCCATAAGGATCAGACACCCATATTCCAGGACCATACAATCCTGTTACATGAAAAGGACCAAACCCAAAACAAGCCACTCCTGAGAGAAATAAATGAATTCCAAAGATCTTGGGCAAATCTAAAGAAGGTTTTCCTGTACGTTCATCACAAAATATTTCTAGATCCCAATACACCCAATGCCAGATAGCTGCCAAGAAGCACAAGCCAGAAAACACAATATGCGCCCCAGCCACACCTTCATAACTCCAAATACCCGGATTCGTTATAGTTCCTCCTGTAATACTCCAACCACCCCATGAATTGGTTATTCCTAAACGAGTCATGAAGGGTATAACGAACATACCTTGTCTCCACATTGGATCGAGAACGGGGTCAGAAGGATCAAAAACAGCTCATATAGAGCCATCGAGCCGGCCCAACCAGCAACCAAAGCTGTATGCATTATATGGACAGCCAGCAAACGACCGGGATCATTCAATACGACGGTATGAACACGATACCAAGGCAAACCCATGGAATACCCCCTACGAAAGATAGACACTATGTAACTTTATTGCACTGGAAAAAACTATGTTATGGACTTCCCTTTTTCAGTGGCGGAGAAAGGATTCCATTTTTTTTTTACTTCTTAAAAAGGGAATGAAAGCCGTCCTTAGAAGTTCTCGCTCGATCGAAAGGATATAACACATATGAAACCTTAGTTTCTTCGCTGACTTTCTGAGGTATAACCTTCGCCACGACATTAGTGGCTTAGCTCTTCGCGCTTCCCGAAAGCTTTTTTTATAGAGAGAGAGTAAGGGGGTCTCCAATTTAATGAGAAAAGTTCCTCCCACTCTAGCTTTGCTTGCGTTCTTCACCGGCGCTTGCCGGATGCATCACTCATCCCGCTCCTAAGGCTGACGGTAAGGAGTCTTCTGTGTGTTATAATCTTTACGGGGAGGTTGAGAATTTCTCGGGAATTCATTGATAGTTACTTTGCCAGGTTCTAGGGGGGCTCCTTCTCTTTTTTGTCGATCGAGCCGCTCCCCCTCATTCCACTCGTCCAGACCTCTTCACGAACTTGTACAATCGATGCCACAAAGATAGCCAACTCTATTATCAAAGAAATAAGGAAACGGGCGACGATTTGGCACCAGATAT